GGAAAGAGCCTCCCAATATTGGGAGGCTCTTTCCTTTACTTCAACTAGTCCCCGTGTTCCTCGAATGGATCTCTTAGTTGTTGGGAGGGTTGCCCAAAAGCAGTATATAAGGCATACCCGGTAAAACTTACAAGTAAACCAGATATAGAGATGGCAACTAGAGTTGCTGTTTCCATTTTTATATAATTTCAAGACCACAATGGATCTATGATAAGATCATTTATTTACAATGGAATGGTATACAAAGTCAACAGATCTCAATCAATACAAAATCTAATTTATGGCTACACAAACAGTTGAGGATAGTTCTAGATCTGGTCCAAGACGAACGATTATAGGGGATTTACTGAAACCATTGAATTCGGAATATGGGAAAGTAGCTCCTGGTTGGGGAACTACTCCTTTGATGGGTGTTGCGATGGCTCTATTTGCGATATTTTTGTCTATTATTTTGGAGATTTATAATTCTTCCATTTTACTGGACGGAATTTCAATGAATTAGATTCGATTCACAAGAACCCCTAAATAACTGCTCAATAGAAATATTGTGGGTCTCCCGTTTTTATCCCACTCTTGTTTGGTAGTTCGATCGTGGAATTTTTTTTTTTTTTTTATGTATTTCCGGAATATGAGTGTGTGACTTGTTATAATTGATCCTATGGATACTACAGAAAAAAAATCTGTCATCTTGATCAAACTTGATCAAAATGGTTTTATTTCGTTGGATATTAAGTCTAGTCTAGTATCTGGAGCACGCAATATATGAAATAAATTAAAAAATATTATAACTATGATTCATACTTATCAGACCTCGCAGCCGGACTCCAAAAAAAGAGTTAGAAGTGATAAATCAAAATTTTTTTTTTTCAACTCCCGTTTATTCTTTGTTTATTATTATTATAAACGTTTCTTTGCATTTATTATTTTCATTATAAAAAATCATTGAATAAGTGATGATCCAAAGATTCTTACTCAGAGAATTTTTAAACTTTTTTCTTTTGTTTTGGAAGGTTTTATTGACTCATCGTGGTTCTAGTATGAATCTGTGGTTTTAATTGATTCATAGAGTCTTAACAAGAGAATTCCTATCAATAAATAATAAAGAAAACAAGAGTAAAGTCGCATTACACACAAATAAAAAAAAAAAAAAATAGGTAAATAGAAGATTCAAGAAGCCCGTAATGATCCATAATATAAACACGAATGAGCCGACTTGATATTTTAGCATTATAACCACAAAGAAAAAAGAATATTTTTTGGATTTTTATTCTTTCGTATTTTGAGAAAAAATTGACTCAAATCATAGGATTAAAAAGTTTTCAATTTTTTATTACAAATATCTGTTAAAACTAGTATTTTGGTGTTTCTGTTTGAGCCGTATGAGATGAAATTCTTATATACGGTTCTCAGAGGGGGAGAACCCTCGGTTTACCTATCTCAATAAAGTGTATGATTGGTTTGAAGAACGTCTTGAAATTCAGGCGATTGCAGATGATATAACTAGTAAATACGTTCCCCCTCATGTAAACATATTTTATTGTCTAGGAGGAATTACGCTTACTTGTTTTTTAGTACAAGTAGCTACGGGGTTTGCTATGACTTTTTACTATCGTCCAACCGTTACTGAGGCTTTTGCTTCTGTTCAATATATAATGACTGAAGCTAATTTTGGTTGGTTAATCCGATCAGTTCATCGCTGGTCGGCAAGTATGATGGTACTAATGATGATCCTGCACGTATTTCGCGTGTATCTCACTGGTGGCTTTAAAAAACCTCGCGAATTGACTTGGGTTACAGGTGTGGTTCTGGCTGTATTGACCGCATCCTTTGGTGTAACTGGTTATTCCTTACCTTGGGACCAAATTGGTTATTGGGCTGTAAAAATTGTAACAGGTGTACCGGAAGCTATTCCTGTAATAGGATCGCCCTTGGTAGAGTTATTACGCGGAAGTGCTAGTGTCGGACAATCCACTTTGACTCGGTTTTATAGTTTACACACTTTTGTCTTACCTCTTCTTACTGCCGTATTTATGTTAATGCACTTCTCAATGATACGTAAGCAAGGCATTTCGGGTCCGTTATAGCGAATATAAATCATAGAGATTTATCATCAGTTATTTATTACTGGGGGGAGAAAGAATAGTATTTCATTGCTACAAATATGTATTATTGAAAAAATAAGACATGTATTTGGATATTTTCCTTCAACTCCAAAAAAAAGTATTTGTTATTTGACACTATCTAGTTGAAGTGAATTCTTGTAAGAGAAAATGGATTATGGGAGTGTGTGACTTGAACTATTGATTGGGCCGTGCAGATATATAACTTTTTTCTTCCACATTATCTGCCACATTGGAATTTACAATCAAATGTGTCTTTGTTACAACCACCGTGTAAGCTCTATACAGAGGATAGGCTGGTTCGTTTGAAGAGAATTTTTTCTATGATCAGACTTGATCATGTTATGTTGTCGTACATGAACAGACTCCGTAAAATCCAG